TATAGTAGAATAGAATGGCGGTCGGGCAAGTATGCCCCCATCGTCTAGTGGTTCAGGACATCTCTCTTTCAAGGAGGCAGCGGGGATTCGACTTCCCCTGGGGGTAGGTTACTATGAAAGGAAGTTGATCATGGATTATCAATAAAGACTGAAATTGATTTTTCCCGGGTCGATGCCCGAGCGGTTAATGGGGACGGACTGTAAATTCGTTGGCAATATGTCTACGCTGGTTCAAATCCAGCTCGGCCCAATAATTTGCCGATCCACCATGAAATGATATAACCCATTTGCTGTTCTCCGGAAATTCCCAATGTACCCTGATACGGAAGAATCAAAATATAATACATCCCCGACGCTATTTATATATTTTTTTGTATTACGTATGTATTCCACAAATACAAATTCGGATCTTGCTAATGATCTAGATTCATATCAGGATATATAAGTATAAAGTCTAAGGAAAGGATTCAAGTAAATAAAAAAAAGACTCTTTTTTATTTTCATTGATTCATATTAAAATCGATTCGGAAATAACAAAAACGAATTACGAGTAATCCGTGTCGGTTTCGCTAAAGTGCATATCATATCCATTTAGATCTCAATATATAAAAAAGTCCCGCCTCTGTGTCAGTTACAGCACAACGATTCGAATTTTAAATGAAAAAAGAAAGGGAAATCCTAAGAATATGTATGCTGTACACTTTTTCCCTGGGATTGTAGTTCAATTGGTCAGAGCACCGCCCTGTCAAGGCGGAAGCTGCGGGTTCGAGCCCCGTCAGTCCCGATAGATACAAATCCAAAAAAAATACCCCAATTCTCGTGTGTGAAAGGGAATCAAAATAACAAACATAATCTCATTCCTTAACGGGAATCTCACCCCCCCTTTTTTTTTTAAGAGGTAAGTAAAGGTTCCGACGAAGAAAGAAAAAAACTTGTAAAAAAGAAAAGGAATTATTGATTGCATCAGAAATAAGAAGAAAGAATATTTTTGAATTTGGTATGGATAAAAGATCTTCCTATGTTATACTATTCTATTCAATTCTCGACGATGAATTGATTTGATAGCTCAGATATTGTTATTCATGATATTGATCCGATTTGATATCATCGAGATGTCATTTTGAATTTACCGACGAAAGATTTATCATCTTTATGGGATCAAATCCCGAGTTATTTATTGGAAATTAAAGAGAAATAAAACATAGAGATTATGGAAGTAAATATTCTCGCATTTATTGCTATTGCACTGTTCATTCTAGTTCCTACTGCCTTTTTACTTATAATTTATGTAAAAACGGTAAGTCAAAGTGACTAATTTTACTTAATTATAACTTCTTAATTCTTATCAATGCAATGGTTAAATAAAAAAAAGGGGGATTTCAATTCTTAGTCTTAAATAAGATGGGTCGGACTAGAATAGAATCAACAGAATTCTATGAAAGAAATCCTGATAGTATGGTAGAAAGAAATAGATTTGATTTCTTTCTACCATACTTTACTTTCGATTATTGTAGTGTATCAAATTTTATTCTTTCTATATATATATAAAAAAAAAAAAAGAAGAAAGTAATCTTTTTAGCATTCCGAAGACGCAATTGATTAAATAGAGTTGTTATTAAATAGTTGACAGATGATCCGGGGGTTCTATGAAAAACTTTTTCGTATTTCGAAAAGATTGGTGGTAAAAAAAAAACCACAACCTATTTTTAACGTTTGAATCATGATATGAGATGAGTTCAATCAAGCATAAATCCAATTTAATTTCGAACCTAAAATACAAATAATAAAATAAAACAAGCGATAGGGTAAACACGTAATATGGGTATTCGCCTAAGGCAACGGCAATATCTTACTATGTGTAATATCGCCTTAGACAACTCCTATGTCTATTTTATTTCCTTTTGTTTCCTATAGACAAGACATTGTGTATCCACTTAATAATTAATAACAGAACTATTTTCTTTATCTCTTTGAAAAAAAAAAGGAGGGGACAAAAAAAAATAGAGGAGGGGGGTCTGCGGTTCTCGATTTTCCATATATAACGTTGCTAAGAGCCAGTTCATCGAAATATAAAAATCTTAGGAACAATTCGTAAGGAATAAAATTCAATTTATTTGAATTCCCTTGACTTTCAAAATAAAAACATGGGAATAATTCAAATATTTGTTTGATTTAAAGAGTATTTTCTATTTCTATATTATCCCTAGAATACAATAGAATTCCGAAATGCAGATATATTTGAATTCAATTAATCATTTAATTAGTATGAATTCAATAGTTAAAAAAATTTCAGAACCTAAATTATAAAACCAATTGATACAGTTTGATCCCTTAACTCAATTAGAAATACTATTAGAGTCCACTTCTTCCCCATACTACGAGGGAAAGGGAAAATGTAAAAACTACCATTAAAGCAGCCCAAGCAAGACTTATTATATCCATGTCAATTTTGTCTCCTATCTCTATCAATATGAGGGAATTATTTCATTATTGTTCACTAATTCTTCTTGTATTATCTTATTTTTTTGTATTATTCACTAAGAATACTATTAAGAATAGTATAATATTAGTGGAATCGCTGATACAGAGTCAAAAAGGGATTCTGGGCTAACACCATTGACGAAATGAAATAATTCAAGAAATCCAATTAGAACATCTAACTAGTTCTTATCAAATTTGTGTGCCAGGAACCAGATTTGAACTGGTGACACGAGGATTTTCAGTCCTCTGCTCTACCAGCTGAGCTATCCCGACCGACCATTCTTGTCTTGACGCACCAGTCCCATTTTAAGAGATTACTTGAGTATATGTCAATGAGTCTATCTATGTAAACTAAAAAAAAAAAAAAAAAGACTTTTTTGTTTCAATTTTCTTTTTAAGTTTCCGTAGTAGTAATCATTATGTATTGTATTATTGTTAATCATTCATATGAGGATTCCTTGCTCAAGCATAAGATGTTCATTTGAACGTTTATCATAAAAAATTGTACATGTATAATATATATATATTCAATTAATAATATATATATTTACATATTCCAAACATATTCCAATACTTGTGATTGTGATAAGAAAAATAAAAATAACACCCCGATTCATTTGTGAAAGAATAAACTGAATAAGACACGTAACGAATTAAAAAAAGAGGATTTAGGATAAATAATTAGATTAGAGAATTAACCAGGCTTTTTGGGGATAGAGGGACTTGAACCCTCACGATTTCTAAAGTCGACGGATTTTCCTCTTACTATAAATTTCCTTGTTGTCAATATTGACATGTAGAATGGGACTCTATCTTTATTCTCGTCTGATTAATCAGCTCTTCAAAAGATCTATCATATCAGACTGTGATGGAATGAATGATTTGATCAATGAATATTGAATTCTTTCTCTTCAACTTGGAAATGATTTGCTTCACATCTTTTCATTTGTGATATAAATATTCACAAATAGAGATTTTCGGTCTTCATTAATCAATTGAAATAATATTTCAGTACATATCCATATACGTATATAGATATATATGTTTATCTTTGATCCCCTCCCTAATCTAATGCGAAAGGAAATGTCGTCAACTCCATTTGTTAGAACAGCTTCCATTGAGTCTCTGCACCTATCCTTTTTCTTCTCGCTTTATGAACTTTTCTTTGGTTTCGCGAAAAACAGGATTTGGCTCAGGATTGCCCATTATTAATTCCAGGGTTTCTCTGAATTTGAAAGTTATCACTTGGTAAGTTTCCATACCAAGGCTCAATCCAATTAAGTCCGTAGCGTCTACCAATTTCGCCATATCCCCCCCTTTTTTAGATTGGGATCTCATTAGTATACTTTTTTTTTTCATTTAAATTATGAAAATTATGCCAGAACTGTTGAATTGATTCAATACCGATTCCTATATTGAAAGATGTTTCCTCCTATTTGATTTATTCCCCCTTCATCTACTATATCGGATACTCCTATATTGGTCGAATCAAAAATGATTCTATTATTTCTGTATTCGCAATTCAATATACATAGATATATACTGAATATCTATCTATTTTAGATGCCTCCCTATCATTTTTTCATGCAATTTAGAATACTCGAATGGTCGATTCTTTTTTTTTTTTTAATCCACTTATTAATTTAGAATAGTTAATAGCTATAACTAATCTAAGATTATAAAAAACCATTCTATTTATTAAATTCGAATTATACATTCATTCATTTAGTAATTCGAATATTTTTTCGATTCTATCTAATGAAATAGTAATTCGATATTTTTATCAAATTACTAATTACTTAACAAATTTACTTTTTGAAAATCCAATTTTTAGAATTCTAATGGATAAATTCTATGCATTATACATATTTAATCTTAATGTATAAGAATAGTGTAATATAAATTACTGTTTACTGTAATCTAATTCTTCATTATTATAAATTCGAATATTATTATATATTATATATTATAGAATATAATTATATAAAAAGAAGATATTTTATAATATAAATATCAAATATTCTATAATATATATATCTATAATATATATATATCAAATATTCTATAATATAGAAATATATAATATAGAATATAGAAATATATAATATAGAAATATATATATAAATAAATAATAATATAAAATATTGTTAAATATACTATATATTATATATATATATAAATTAACAATATATGTATACACAAAAATAGATTAATTATTATATTATTCATTTTTGTTTTTTTTTTTGAATTTTATTTATTATTATTATTATTAATAAAAAATTATTATATTAATAAAAAGAAAATATTTTAATAAAAAAATGTATTCTATTAAAATAAAAATAAAATAAAAAAAAAAATAGAAATTATGACTGTTTATGTCTCTAGCATGACTACTTGATCAAATGTGGAGGAAAGTGGGATAAATGGCCGATACTACTGGAAGGATTCCTCTTTGGATAATAGGTACTGTAGCTGGTATTCCTGTGATCGGTTTAATTGGTATTTTCTTTTATGGTTCA